ATCATTGGGAAGTGCATTAACATAAATACGGCAGTAAGAAGGGGTAATACAAAAGTGTGTAAACTATAAAAACGAGTCAAGGTCGATTGGCCCACACTAGCACTTCCGCGTAATAACTCGACTAAGGGCGATCCTATTACAGGAATAGCGTCGGGTACGCCTGTCACAATTTTGACTGCCCAATAACCAATTTGGTCCCAAGGCAAGGAATAACCGGTTACACCAAAAGATGCGGTTAATACAGCCAGAACCACACCCGTAACCCAAGTCAATTCGCGAGGTTTTTTAAACCCGCCGGTGAGATACACACGAAATACGTGCAGGATCATCATTAGGACCATCATACTTGCCGACCATCGATGAACTGATCGGATTAACCAACCAAAGTTGGCTTCAGTCATTATGTATTGAACAGAGGCAAAGGCCTCGGTAACGGTCGGACGATAGTAAAAAGTCATGGCAAACCCCGTAGCTACTTGTACTAAAAAACAAGTAAGTGTAATCCCCCCTAGACAATAAAATATGTTGACATGAGGAGGGACATATTTACTAGTTATATCATCTGCAATCGCCTGAATCTCGAGACGCTCTTCGAACCAATCATATACTTTATTGAGATAGGTAAACCGAAGGAACTCCCCCTCTGAGAACTGTATATGAAAATTTTATCTCGTACAGCTCAAGCAAAAACACCCCAATATTGATATTGGTTACAACAGATATGTAATAGAAAGTTTTTTAAACTTCTTATTATTCTTAGCCCCCATATTAAATATTCTCTGAATATACGAAGGGGAAAACCCCTCAAGCTCTTCTTTGTGATGATAATGCCAAAATATCAAGTCAGCTCATTCGTCTTTATGTTGGTTGATAGTTACAGGCCTCTTGAATCTTCTTTAGTCCCTATTTTTATTTATTTGATTTTCTTATTTTTATTTGTGTCTAATTCGGATTTTTTTCTTTTTTTTTTTATTGATAGGAATTCTCTTGTTGAGACCCTATGAATCGATTGAAACCCCAGATTCATACTAGACCACGATGATTGAATAAAGCCCCAAGCTAAGCTCAAAGATTCTCTGAGTAAGAACCGTTTGATCATCACTTATTCAATTAATAGATGGAATGACTAAAAATTTTAAGAAACATTTAATTTCTCCGTTGATAAAAAAAAATGAAGGAAGAAAAACCCTCTGATTTATTTTATAATTATCAAATCTTTAAATTAAAATAGTTTTTGAGTCCAGTCGCGAGGTCTGAATAGTAGGTATGAATCATAGTTCAAATATTTCTTGATATATTCCATATATTGCGTGCTCCGGATACAAAAATGAATATCCGACGAGGCAGAACCCATCTCTCTCAAGATGACAGATCCATTCTCTGTACTATCAATAGGATCAATTGTAACAAGTCACACACTCATATTCCGGAAATACAGAAACAAAGAAATTCCACGGTCGAACTGCCAGAATGGCCTAGAAATCCAAGTACTAAGTGCTTCATTTTTGGATTGAAAAGCCAGGACTTCATTATTTTTATGGACCTAATTCATTGAAATTCCATCCAGTAAAACGGAAGAATTATAAATTTCCAAAATAATAGATAGGAATACCGCAAATAGAGCCATTGCGACCCCCATCAAAGGGGTAGTTCCCCAACCAGGAGCAACCTTCCCATATTCCGAATTCAATGGTTTCAATAAATTCCCTACATTAGTTCGTCTTGGACCAGATCTAGAACTATCCTCAACGGTTTGTGTAGCCATAAATCCTATTGCATTGGTTGAGATCGGTTGACTTTGTATACCATTCCGTTGTAAATAAACGATCTTATCATAGATCCATTGTGGTCTTGCAATTTTATAATAATGGAAACAGCAACCCTAGTCGCCATCTTTATATCTGGTTTACTTGTAAGTTTTACCGGGTACGCCTTATATACCGCTTTTGGGCAACCCTCTCAACAACTAAGAGATCCATTCGAGGAACACGGGGACTAGTTGAAGTAAAGTAATGAGCCTCCCATATTGGGAGGCTCATTACTTTACTTCAACTTAGATAATGTAAGATAATGAAAAAACATTTTGCTTTTTTACTTTTTAGTTGGAACCTTAGGCGGCTCTCGAAAAAAGATAGCGAAAAAAATTATTCCTAGAGTCGAGACTAAGAGGAATGTATAAACCAATGCTTCCATAAATTAAATTCGATCGTGGTTTACAATTATAGCTTCCACACCTGTTCATTTGGGAGCATCTCCCAGATTAAGAAAGGACAAGAGTCAAGGAAAGGGGCGGTGATTCAAATCAAGATTTCTCTGGTATTCTATATATAAAAAAAAAATCCAATAGAGGCGAAAGATACAAGAGCAGTATTGTATCAGACTACTTGTCTCCTTGTAGTTGGATCTCCAAGTTTTTGGAATGCGCCAAACTCCACTTGAGCATCCAAATCTGGGTCAATACCAGCAAAAACATCTCTGAACAAGGTTCTAGCACCATGCCAAATGTGTCCGAAAAAGAAGAGCAAAGCAAACGAAGCATGTCCAAAAGTGAACCAACCCCTGGGGCTGCTACGAAAAACACCATCGGATTTCAAAGTAGCACGATCTAATTCAAAAATTTCACCCAATTGAGCACGTCTAGCATATTTTTTCACAGTAGCGGGATCGCTATAACTGACTCCATCGAGTTCGCCACCATAGAACTCAACAGTTACTCCTACTTGTTCGACACTATACTTTGATTCTGCCCTTCTAAAAGGAACATCGGCTCTTACAATTCCGTCTCCGTCTACCAAAACGACTGGAAATGTTTCAAAAAAAGTAGGCATACGACGTACAAAAAGCTCACGCCCTTCTTTATCTCTAAAGATGGGATGTCCTAACCACCCCACAGCTATTCCATCCCCGTTGTCCATCGAACCCGCTCTAAATAATCCACCCTTTGCTGGATTATTGCCAATGTAATCATAAAAAGCTAATTTTTCGGGAATTTTAGACCAAGCTTCTGATAAACTCTGACTTTCGGCTAGTCCGGCGCCAACCCTTCGATATATTTCTTGCTGGAAGTATCCTTGATCCCACTGATAACGAGTGGGACCAAATAATTCGATCGGGGTAGTTGCTGAGCCATACCACATAGTTCCAGCAACAACAAAAGCTGCAAAAAAGACAGCAGCGATACTACTGGAAAGGACAGTTTCAATATTACCCATACGTAATCCTTTGTATAGACGTTGGGGTGGACGTACACTAAGATGGAATAGGCCCGCTAATATGCCCAATGTACCTGCTGCAATATGATGAGCGGCTATTCCTCCCGGAACAAAAGGATCAAAACCCTCTACCCCCCACGCAGGATTTACAGATTGTACTTTTCCAGTTAATCCATAAGGATCGGACACCCATATTCCAGGACCATACAAGCCTGTTACATGAAATGCACCAAACCCAAAGCAAGCTAACCCTGAGAGAAATAAATGAATTCCAAAGATCTTGGGTAAATCCAAAGAAGGTTTTCCTGTACGTTCATCACAGAATATTTCTAGATCCCAATATACCCAATGCCAGATAGCTGCCAAGAAGCACAAACCAGAAAAAACAATATGTGCCCCGGCCACACCTTCGTAACTCCAAATACCCGGATTCGTTATAGTCCCTCCTGTGATACTCCAACCGCCCCATGAATTGGTTATTCCTAAACGAGTCATGAAGGGTATAACGAACATACCTTGTCTCCACATTGGATCAAGAACGGGGTCAGAGGGATCAAAAACGGCTAATTCGTATAGAGCCATTGAACCGGCCCAACCAGAAACGAGAGCTGTATGCATTATATGTACAGCAAGCAACCGACCGGGATCATTCAATACGACGGTATGAACACGATACCAAGGCAAACCCATGGAAATACCCCTTTATCAAAGAAAAATAGACACTATGTAACTTTATCGCATTGGAAAAGACTATGCTATGGACCTCTCCCTTTCTGTGGATTATTTCGGAGCAAGGGTTAATATTTATTTAATTCCGTTTCGTTGGTAATAATGGAACAATTCTGTTCGTAGGAACAAAGATAAGCAGATCTATTCTATACCCGATAAGTACCAATACGCAATGGGGGGATTGGTCCCATTTTCTCTGGGCGAAGGCCTAGATACTTGTTCATCGTTCGAACAGCCCGACCCATTCGTAATAATTTTCCTTTATTCATTTCGTCTTACTCTATGAACTTTCTAATCTAGGGATAAAATACGGCATTACGTTTCCACATCAAAGTAAAATATAGTACTTAACTCCCCTTTCTTTCAGTTGATGCCTATTGGTGTTCCAAAAGTACCTTTTCGAAGTCCTGGAGAGGAAGATGCGGTTTGGGTTGACGTATAGCGCGACTTGTCAGACATATTGGGTCATATGGGATTTCCCCGTTCTCTCCCCCGATCGAGATACCCTCTGTTTCGCCCAAAAAAGATTGCTTGAACCAGCAATAATTTGGAGCGTGAAGTGCAATTAAATACATTTTTTAGGGGGTTCGAGATCAATATTAATATTATCAATTCTAAAAATTTATGGTTGGCTTGGTTGGACCAATAAAATGAAGTATCCAGGCTCCGTTCAGAAAATACCCAATTGGTAATATATGTATGATTACCACTTGTATCATAAGTGATTACTTTAATAGCAAATAGCATATAAGCAATATCAAAGAGCCAATCAACGAAATAATTTGATGACTACATCGAATATTTGTCGTAAGAAAGGCATGAAATTAATAAAAAAAAAGTCGTACAAAAAAGTGGTATTGGGGTCATTTGTCCTATATGTGCAAATGAAAATCGGGCGGATCTTTACCCGGAGTAGAACATAAACCTAAAATAATTGAGGGGCCCATTCAGGAACAAGAAAATTACATCATAATTTGGATTGGATTTCGATGAAACAATACATCAATGAGAGGTTAATTCGATAAGTTTAGTGGATTTTTTTTTTATGGAGAGGCGAGAAAAAAAATCATCTTTCTTAAATAATAAATAAATAGAAGAAAAAGCCCCTTCATTAGGAGTTAGAAAAGTCCTACTATAAAAAAGAAGTCGGGCTGGAATCAGCACATTGATTCTTTTTTTCTTTTCGCAATTTTTTTTTGAACCGTATGCATCCAAAGGTGCGTGTACGGCTCTTACGGGATAAACTTTTGTCCTAATCAACCGACTTCATCGAGAAAGATTGCTTTTTTTAGGCCAAGAGGTTGATAGCGAGATCTCAAACCAACTTATTGGTCTCATGGTATATCTCAGTATAGAGGATCAGACCCGAGATCTTTATTTGTTTATAAACTCTCCCGGCGGATGGGTAATACCCGGAGTAGCCATTTATGATACTATGCAATTTGTGCCGCCGGATGTACATACAATATGCATGGGATTAGCCGCTTCAATGGGATCTTTCGTCCTGGTCGGAGGAGAAATTACCAAACGTATGGCATTCCCTCACGCTCGGCGCCAATGAGTTTTTTATTTGAGTGAAAAAAAAAAGACTATGCCTTCGCAATATGTAATATGAATATAATATTAAGTAATAATAGCATGGCACTTCGAGTTCGATATGAACAAACCATTATTGTTTTTTCTTTTCATAACATGAGATTATGTATCGGGCGAGTAATATGAGACTAAAAGGTATTTATGATTTGATTTTTTCTATCCGGGGTTTATTTCAGCGTCACAAACTTTTTTGTTTTCACACCAGAGGCCTCTTTCCAATATTTATGTTATGGAAGAGTACTAAAATGAAAAAAAAAACAAGATCATTTTTTTACTTATTTGATCGGATCAAAAAGAAACTTTGGGATTGCTGAATCACATACGAGATAAATGATAAATATAGAAAGCAACGGAACCATCATAGTATTTTTTTAACTCCCCCGAAAAGAAGGGTGGTAAATGGATCACTTAAGGATTTGGGTCGGGTGGATCCTATTTCTCTTTTTTCTAGACGGAAAGGAAAAGTAAATTCCATTGTGGAGCCGTATGCAATGCGCAAAAATGCCTGTACGGTTGTTCAATTATATATATTCGTATTTTCTTATTGTTCTTTATCTCTTTCCTTCGTCCGATCGTAAGAGATCGAGGGGCCATTCATTGTGTTATATCATCAGGGTAATGATCCACCAACCTGCTAGTTCTTTTTATGAGGCACAAACGGGAGAATTTGTCCTAGAAGCGGAAGAACTGCTGAAACTCCGCGAAACCCTCACAAGGGTTTATGTACAAAGAACGGGCAACCCCTTATGGGTTGTATCCGAAGACATGGAAAGGGATGTTTTTATGTCAGCAACAGAAGCCCAAGCTCATGGAATTGTTGATCTTGTAGCGGTCGAAAATGCGGGGGATTTCGCGTAAATCCGCGATTACATTTTGGACCATAATTCAGATGAACCTAAATTGAATATTTTATCTGCTTACCGGAGTAAAAAGAGAGAATAGAAAAAATTCATAATAATCTGGTTAGGATTGATCTAAACCAGCCCATTTTATATCCGATTTAGCATGCCAACTATTAAACAACTTATTAGAAACACAAGACAGCCAATAAAAAATGTAACAAAATCCCCCGCTCTTCGGGGATGTCCTCAGCGTCGAGGAACATGTACTAGGGTGTATGTGCGACTCGTTCAGATCATGAGCTGGAACAAACAAAAGAAAGGGATATTTTTTTCCAGTATCAATGACCAGTACCAATGAATAGGTTGGAAGAATTCCATTCAATATATAAATCTAAAAAAAAAAGCCCCCATTGTGTATGAAATTTATGGTTTCTATTGGTGCAAATCCAATCACCTCAATTGGAGATGAGAAGCAATTCCCCATTGGTAGCAAGTGGTTATCCATTAAGCGGGGGGAATAGTATTTAAGAAGCAAAAAAATTATGCTCTAACTCTTGCAAAAACGGACTAACAGGGTCAGCTACCTAGCCAACCTTTGTAATTAAATATCGTTACTGTATGGGTAGATCTCATTGTGAAAAAGGCCCATTACTGTATAATTCATAGGTAGAGTCAAAGAATGTGAACCGTACAAGTTACTAATAACATTGATTAAATCAGGAAAAAGGCTCCGGTGTATAGAGAGGACCTCGCCGTTTAAGAAGCAACCATAGAAACGACGGAACCCGCTATTTATTTATTTTATCCATTTACCCTTTTATTGATACTTTCATATTAATATTATACTCAACTTTATTTATTTGTTTTGTTGATACCTAGTATAGTATCAATAAATTTCTTATTCGGGGTTAAATGCCTGGAAAAAAATCGCGGTTGGGAAGGTCATAGTAGCAAAAGCCATTGGAATTTTTTTTTATACATCGGAAGAATCCGTTTTGTTATTAATAGACCAGGTAAAGGGGAAAAGAATGACTGAAAGAAAATAAATCAATTAGTTATTCATCAAAGTTTAATTTGATTCAATGACCAGAATTAGACGAGGGTATATAGCGCGGAGACGTAGAACAAAAATTCGTTTATTTGCATCAACCTTTCGAGGGACTCATTCAAGACTTACTCGAACTACTATTCAACAGAAAATGAGAGCCTTGGTTTCTGCTCATCGGGATAGGGGTAGGCAAAAGAGAAATTTTCGTCGTTTGTGGATCACTCGGATAAATGCAGCGATTCGTGAGAGTGTGGTATCCTATAGTTATAGTAGATCCATACATGATCTGTACAAGGGGCGGTTGCTTCTTAATCGTAAAATACTTGCACAAATAGCCATATCAAATAGGAATTGCCTTTACATGATTTCCAATAAGATAAGATCATGAAAATTAAATAAGGAGGTTGGAAGGAATACACCGTAATGATTTAAACGGGGGGCCCCGGAGAATGAACTCCGGGAAGGTAGAGTAGAAATTAATATGATAAAAATATAGTAAAAATGAATGAACACGTTTCAATAAAAAAAAAAGAAGAAAAATTTTTTACTTTACGACTTTTTTCTTACGACGTGACAATCCAATCTGGATTCTCAAATTTTTCGAACAAAAAAACAATCTGAGTTGGGGTTCGGATTGGGGTTTTTATTCAATTGCAATTCAGAAATAGGCCTATCTATTTATTTCTAGTTCGAGGACCTGTAGTTCTAGGAGTCAACTCAGTTCTCTCAAATTGTTTCTCATTATTAAGAAAAGGTAACAAAGATAAAATACGAGCTTGTTTTATAGCAATAGTAATTAATCGTTGTTGTTTCAAAGTCAATCTATTCACTCGTCTAGATAATATTTTTCCTTGTTCACTAATAAATCTACTAATTAAACTCATGTTTCTATAATCAATTCGATCCCCCGACCCAATTGGGGGCAAACGCCTACGAAAAGATCGCTTGGATTTAAGAAAAAGTCGCTTGGATTTATCCATGGTTTATTCCTTATCTTTAAAATCCTATTTCTGAATTCTAATTTCATTTGGGATCCGGCCGAAATAGGATTTGGTTGTTTTATTTTTATAGTTTATTTATATATATATTATGTAATTATTATTATGTTATGTAATTTATTGCTGTTCCTTGGAGGGGTTACACGCGCGTTACATTACGTTTTATCTATTTCTTTATCTCCCCATGAATCGTATGCTTGTAACAATAGGGACAAAATTTTCTCAATTCCAATCGACTAGGCGTATTGTGTCGATTCTTTTGAGTAATATATCTGGAAATGCCCCGCGACTCTTTATTAATATTAATACCGTTTCGGACACAACTGTTACATTCCAAAATAACTCTTACTCTGACATCTTTCCCTTTGGCCATGAACCTCCTTTTTGATTTTTGATTCCCTCAACTCTTCCATTTTCGATCCGAAACGAAGAATAAAAAAAGAAGTTGCTGACTCGAAATCCAATTCTTAAATATTTCATTGCAATCAATATCAATAGAGAAAGAAAATAAAAATTATAAGTAATACAACGATTTCTAACTATCAATTAGTTCTCATATTGGTATTTCATTTAAGTATCTTGTATGCTTTTGTTGTCTTCGACTCTTATTTTTTCCATTTCTGCTCTCCCTCTATTAATTCAGCCTAAACCCGAGTTTCGTTGCGGGTGAATCTTCTTTGATTCTTTCTCTTTCTTTCTTTTTTTTTTAGGATAAAAAACTGACAGTGACAGAAAGAACAAAACAAAGAAAGGGGGGTTAGTCACAGATAATTTATTATATCTCTAATCTTCTTCATCCCTAACTAGAATGAAAAAAAAGGGAATGTCAACGCATCTGGGAATAAACGATTGATCTCTATCAATAGACCTGCCAAAGACCCGAACCATAGAGTGCTTAACACAGGTGCCACGGATAGATATGTTTTTATATCTCGCATTGAAAATCCTCCTTTTTTTATTGTAATACATATATGATCAGATACGTATGTAGTTAAGGACCACTTGTATTTGTACGCGGAATCTCTAACTAAAATGGATATATATATAACGACCCGGCAAATGATATTTTCCTTTCTTTACAACGTAAAAAGACGCCCACTTACTTTCTGAACATTACCGATATAAATTCGAAATTATAAATTTATTTATGTTAGGTTTAATATATATAATTATTATATTTAATATATATATTATATATATTTATATTTATTTATGTATTATGTATATGTTAGGTTTAATATATTCTTTTATTATATGTTATATGAGACGAAAAAGAAGAAATGACAAGAGAAATTTTCTATCATATCAATGGAGGAAATAACGATGTGGAAAACAAGACGGGGATTCTCTACAATGACACTGTAGACCAATTGAAAGGGATGTAGCGCAGCTTGGTAGCGCGTTTGTTTTGGGTACAAAATGTCACGGGTTCAAATCCTGTCATCCCTATCTATTACTTCTTCTACGCGCAGTAATGAAAGATTAATTAAGATCAATGAAAATTGGACATACATAATCCTTTATGATACTATATGCATGCAAGATATGGTAGGGGTTACAAAAGAAATGACTTTC